AATAAGATGCCTGATTAAAGGATTATTTTGATAGAATAAATCAAGTATTTATAGTACTCTTATTGATTGTTATATTAAGAATTAAACTTAACCTATGAAAATCAAAATTTCATGTGCATCTTACACTATAAAACAGAAAGATAAGCTAAAAATAAGCTATTAGGTTCATACCCTAAGAATAGAATTGATTTCTTCTTTCTAATATTATTTAATTCAACAAAATTAATCTTAACAAATACTATAATAATTGGGGTTATTATAACTATTTGTTCTAATAATTGAGTATCAATGTGAATAGGAATAGAATTATCATTAATTTCCTTTATTCCAATAATATATTCAATTAAAATTAATCATTCATCTGAATCCATAATTAAATATTTTATTGTTCAAAGAATTTCTTCAACCATATTTTTATTTAGAGTAATTTGTATGTTAATTGGGGTTAACATTTCAAATGAAATACTACTAACAATTGCTATAATTATTAAATTAGGATCAGCACCATTCCATAATTGAGTTTTATCTATCATTGAACCTCTAGAATATAATATTGTTTTAATTTTCCTAACTATTATAAAAATTCCTCCATTATCTGTAATTTATCAAGTTAATAGAAAATTTCTTATAATTCCTTTAATTTTAAGATTAACAATTAGATCAATTTCATGTATTAACCAATCATCTATTCGAAAAACTTTAGCTTACTCATCAATTTTCAACATTAACCTAATGTTAGCATCGATCAATAAATTTAATCTAACAATATCTTTTCTTAGTGTATATTCAATTAACATAATTATACTAATCATAATATTTAAACTAATTAAAATTAATTTTATTAATCAAATGATATTTTGTGAATTTTCTATTTGAATAAAACTTAGAATCTGAATTAACCTACTTTCCATAAGAGGATTTCCACCAACTATTGGATTTACTACTAAACTAATAATTATCCAAGAAATAATTTATATTAAGGAATTTCTACTAGCAATAACTATAGTTATACTATCTCTATTAGTTTTACTATTTTATACTCGAATAGCATTCACATCAATTATAATTTCACAAAGAATAGGAAAATGAAAAACATTAACAATATTAAACTTGAATCACTTCTTAATAATAGTAAGAATTTTAATAACACCCTTAATCTTAACATTAAAAATAGTCTTTTAAAGACTTTAAGTTAAGGTTAAACTAATAACCTTCAAAGTTATAAATATTCTAAGATTTGAATAAGTCTTAGAAAACTTATTCTTCGTTAAATTTGCAATTTAATATTTTAAATATAAACTACAAGACCAAATTATTAAGAGAAATTTTAATTCATAAGCAAATTTACAGTTTACCACCTTCAATTCGGCCATCTTAATCATTTTTTTTTACCCATTAATAATGATTAAATGGTTTTACTCAACTAACCACAAAGATATTGGGACACTATACTTTTTATTTGGAATTTGAGCTGGAATAGTAGGAATAATACTAAGAATAATTATTCGAATTGAATTAGCTCAACCAGGATCAGTTATTAACAATGATCAGGCATATAATGTAATTGTAACTTCACACGCTTTCATTATAATTTTTTTTATAGTAATGCCAATTATAATCGGAGGATTTGGAAATTGACTCTTACCTTTAATAATTGGTGCTCCTGACATAGCATTTCCTCGTCTTAATAATATAAGCTTTTGATTACTTCCACCTTCATTATGTTTACTAATTATGAGTTCAATAATCGAAATGGGAACAGGAACAGGATGAACAGTTTATCCTCCATTATCAAGAAATATAGCACACGCAGGACCAAGAGTAGACTTATCAATCTTTTCTTTACATCTAGCTGGAATTTCTTCAATTCTAGGTGCAGTTAACTTCATTACAACAGTAATCAATATACGACCTGAAGGAATATCTATAGACCGAACACCATTATTTGTATGATCAGTATTAATTACTGCAATTTTACTACTTCTATCTTTACCAGTATTAGCAGGAGCAATTACTATACTTTTAACAGACCGGAACATTAACACAACATTTTTTGACCCAGCTGGTGGGGGGGACCCTATCCTGTATCAACATTTATTCTGATTTTTTGGGCATCCTGAAGTTTACATTTTAATTTTACCGGGATTTGGGTTAATTTCTCACATTATTTCTCAAGAAAGAGGAAAAACAGAATCGTTTGGTTACATCGGGATAGTTTATGCTATAATATCAATTGGAATCCTAGGATTTGTAGTGTGAGCTCACCATATATTTACTGTAGGTATAGATGTTGACACCCGAGCTTATTTCACCTCAGCAACTATAATTATTGCAGTCCCTACAGGAATTAAAATCTTTAGATGGATAGCAACTATACATGGAGTTTCAACCAAAATAACAATCTCTATAATATGATCAATAGGATTTGTGTTCCTATTTACATTAGGGGGTTTAACAGGAATTGTACTTTCTAATTCCTCAATTGATGTAATTCTACATGATACATACTATGTAGTTGCTCACTTCCATTATGTATTATCAATAGGAGCTGTATTTGCTATTATAGCAGGATTCATTCAATGATTCCCATTATTTTCAGGAATAACATTAAATCCTAAATGACTTAAAATTCAATTCTCAGTAATATTTATTGGAGTGAATCTAACATTTTTTCCTCAACATTTCCTAGGGTTAAGAGGTATACCTCGACGATACTCTGACTATCCAGATATATATACTTCTTGAAATCTATTATCATCAATTGGAAGAATAATTTCTTTAGTAAGAATTATTATTATAATTTTCATTATTTGAGAAAGAATAATTTCCAAACGAATTTCCCTATTTAACTACAGAATAATTTCATCAATTGAATGACTACAAAAAACACCACCTCAAGAACACTGCTATGCTGAATTACCCTTAATAATTAAGTAAAGGGAAATCAGTATGGCAGATTAGTGCAATGAACTTAAGATTCATATATAAATTGTTATCATTTTGCTGAAAATAGCAACATGAAGCATCTTAAGATTTCAAGACGCAGCATCTCCAATTATAGAACACTTAATTATATTTCATGATCATACTATAATAATTCTAATTATAATTACAATAACAGTTTTATATATACTTTTATCATTAAAATTCAACAAATTCATTAACCGATTTTTACTAGAAGGACAAATGATTGAATTAATCTGAACAATTATACCTGCTATACTTTTAGTAGTGATTGCTCTCCCTTCTCTCAAAATTCTTTACTTATTAGAAGAAATCAATAAACCTTTAATTACATTAAAAGCAATTGGGCACCAATGATATTGAAGCTACGAATACTCAGATTTTAAAAAAATTGAATTTGACTCTTATATAAAAAAACCTGATATAAATGAAAACAATGAATATCGATTACTTGAAGTTGATAATCGAATTATATTACCTTTTAATACCAAATCACGAATTTTAGTAACATCATTTGATGTAATTCATTCATGAACAATTCCGTCACTAGGTATTAAAATTGACGGAACTCCAGGACGTATAAATCAAGGAAGAATCCTAATTAATCGACCTGGCTTATTCTATGGTCAATGTTCAGAGATTTGTGGAGCAAATCATAGATTTATACCAATTCTTTTGCAATCAGTTTCATTAAACTCATTTATCAATTGAATTAAAAACTTTTAATCCATTAAGTTACTTAAATGCAAGTGTTGGTCTCTTAAACCAAATTATAGTAATAAGCGAATACTCTTAATGAAGAGATTAGTTTAAAAAAAACATAAACTTGTCAAGTTTAAAATATTCATTAAAATATTTCTTTATACCACAAATAGCACCTATGTGATGAACACTTATTATAATTATGTCAATTTTAATATTACTTATAACTTTAATTATAACTTACTTCTCATATGTTAATATTAACAAAAAAATCAATAATAAAAATTATGAAATTTTTCATTGAAAATGATTATAAACTTATTTTCAGTATTTGACCCTTGCACAGGACTTATATCACTAAATTGATTAAGAATTTTTATTATCTTAGTATTACCTTCACCTTATTGAAATACTCCTAGAAAATTATTAATACTATTAATTAAACTTCTAAAAACCCTAACAAAAGAAATCATTATAAATACATATAAAATTGAACCATCTATTATTTTTATCAGAACTTTCTTGTTTATCTTAATTAATAATTTAATAGGACTTGTCCCTTATGTATTTACTGCACCAGCGCACTTATCGTTCTCAATTTCCCTAGCATTAACCATTTGACTTTCATTAATAATTTATGGTTGAATAAAAAAAACAAATAGTATATTTGTACATTTAGTTCCTGTAGGAACTCCTTACCCCTTAATACCATTTATAGTTATTATTGAATCTATTAGTAATTTAATCCGTCCAGGATCTTTAGCTGTACGATTAAGAGCTAATATAATTGCAGGACATTTACTAATAACACTTCTAGGAAATAATTTATCTAATAATTTTATTAGAATAATTTTAATGATATGACTATTTATAGGACTTATACTATTTGAACTTGCAGTAGCATTTATTCAATCATATGTATTTATAACACTTTCAGCTTTGTACTCTAGAGAAATTTAAATGAAAAATCACCCATTCCATTTAGTAGATAATAGACCATGACCTATTACAGGATCAATAGGATTAATAACATTCACTTCAGGTACAGTTCAATGATTTCATTATAATGAAATATGATTAATAAATATTGGAGCACTAATTATTATCTTAACTATAATTCAATGATGGCGAGACGTGATTCGAGAATCAACATTCCAAGGATTACATACTAAAAAAGTTATCGTAAGAATAAAACTAGGAATAATCTTATTTATTTCATCAGAAGTATTGTTTTTTGTATCTTTCTTTTGAGCATTTTTTCATAGTAGATTATCACCATCGATTGAAGTAGGTATACAATGACCACCAACTGGAATTACCACATTTAATCCTATAAGAATTCCCTTACTAAACACAATAATTCTACTATGTTCAGGAATTTCAATTACATGAGCACACAATGCACTCCTTAATGAAAACTTTTCACAGACTATTCAAAGTATAATTTTAACTATTATTCTAGGAGTATACTTCACAATCCTTCAAGCAATTGAATATTATGAAGCCCCATTTACTATAGCAGACTCAATCTATGGATCAACTTTCTTTATAAGAACAGGATTTCATGGAATCCATGTAATTATTGGGACAATATTTATTTTTATTTCAACATTACGAATCTTTAAACTTCATTTATCTAAAAATCACCATGTAGGATTTGAAGCATCAGCTTGGTACTGACATTTCGTTGATGTAGTATGATTATTCTTATATATTTCAATCTACTGATGAGGTAGAAATTAACTAACAAATTCTTATTACTATTCATTTAGTATAAATAAGTATGTTAAGCTTCCAACTTAAAGGTTAATTTCAATTAAATGAATAATTTCAATTATAATCAAGTCTTTATTTATAATCATATTTATTACATTTATTATTGTTATTCTAATTACTATAATTAGTAAAAAAACTCTTAGTGACATACAAAAGTTAACTCCATTTGAATGTGGATTTAATCCAATATCGTACTCACGATTACCATTCTCAATCCATTTCTTCTTAATTGCAGTTATTTTCTTAATTTTTGATATTGAAATTATTTTAGTAATGCCAATAATTATTACTATAAAGACATCTACTAGAAAATTTTGAATTATTACCTCAATCTCGTTTCTAATTATCTTACTAATAGGATTATTCCACGAATGAAAAAATGGAATAATTAACTGATCAAAATAAAAGGGGTTATATTTAATAATAATATTTGATTTGCAATCAAAAGGTATCTTAAATAATTCAAGATTAACCTTAAAACAAAGAAGTAAAATTTACATTTAGTTTCGACCTAAATTTAGAGAAAGTTCTCCATGTTTTTTTTTAATTGAAGCCAAAGGGAAGAGGCACCTTAATGTTAATAAGGAAAATGAATATATATTCCAATTAAAAGGAATTAAGTGATAGAAATAGCTGCTAACTAATTTCTAAAGCGGTTAAAATCCGTTTATTCCTTTAACATAAATTCATATAGTTTAAATTTTAAACATTTTATTTTCATTAAAAAGTTGGTTCATTATAAAACCTATGAATTTTATGTTTTTGAACATAATATATTTCCTTTTCAACTTCACTGAAATGCTCTAACTAAAATAAGCTACAAAAACCTAAATTAAAAATATTATTCAAATAATTATTCTAACAAAAAATACCCTTAATGAACTTATTGAATATAACTGAATTAAATTTGAAATCTTTAGAATATAGTAAGTTAAACCTAAACCACCATAAAATTCACCTCAATTCAATTGAAGTCTTAATTCTAAAGTTTTAGAAAAAATAAAGCCGTACATATAATTAGAATATCTGTATATAAATCACATTGACCCGTTTAAATAATAGAAGTTCTTAGAAAAATTATAATTAGTGTTCATTAGTTCATAACCTAAATATATACCAATAATTATTATAGTAAAAGTCAAAATCTTAATATTGAAGGGTAACATAATAAAAAATATATCTAAATTAACTAATCATATATATATACAACCAAATATAATAGAAAAGAAAGATAAAACAATAATTCTTAGTTTCATCATAGAAATATTTTCACTTAAATTTAAATAAGAAAATCCATTGAAATTTGATACTAAAGTATAATAAAACAATCGAATTCTATATATAGAACTTAAACCTAAACTTAAATAAAACCCTATAAAAAATATAAAATTGCACCCTAAATAAGAAACATTATCAATAATTAAATCCTTAGAATAAAAACCAGAGAGAAATGGAAAACCACACAAAGCTAAATTAGAAATATTTAAACAACAACAAGTAATAGGTATTTTTAAACAAAGTGAACCCATAAAACGAATATCCTGACAACCTACTATTAAATGAATAATAATACCAGAACATAAAAATAATAATGACTTAAACATAGCATGAGATAATAAATGAAAGAAACAAAAATCTACCATACCCATAAATAAACAACTTATTATTAATCCTAATTGTCTCAACGTAGATAAAGCAATAATTTTCTTTAAATCAAATTCATATATAGCACAAATAGAAGACATAATTATAGTCAATATTCTAATTAAAAGAAATAATCAATTAAAATAAATTAATCTATTAAAAAAACGAATTAATAAGTATACACCTGCAGTTACTAAAGTTGAAGAATGAACTAATGAAGAAACTGGAGTTGGAGCTGCTATAGCAGCCGGCAATCACATAGAAAAAGGAATTTGAGCTCTTTTAGTAAAAGATGATAAAATAATTACATAATATAAATATTCAGAGAAATAAAATAAATGAAATATAAATCTTCAACTACCAAATCTAAACATTCATCTAATAGAAATTAATAAACCAATATCTCCTAATCGATTAACTAAACAAGTAATTATACCAGCTAAGTATCTCCTCAATGATCTGTAATAAATTACTAAACAATAAGAAATTAAACCTAAACCATCTCAGCCTAAAAGAATTCTTACAAGATTTGGACTCAAAACCATCAAAAGTATTCTCATAACAAACATAAGAACCAAAAAGAGAAAGCGAACTGATCTATAATTATAATCCCCTATATAAACTTTTCTATAAATAATAACTATAGAAGAGATAAATAAAACAACAGAGCAAAAAACTGAAGAAATTCAATCTAAATAAATAACATAAGTTAAAGAAACAGAGTTTATTCTTAATATAACTCACTCAAATAAAATTCTTATACTAAAAATATTAAGAAATAATCCAAAAAAAAAAAAAAAAAAAGAAAAAATTATAATTAAAATTGTTCAAACATTATACATGTTTAAAAATATCACAACTTGAGAATGCACAAAATTTTCTTAGAATCCACAAATCTATATTTTAACTAAACTACTCAAGTATAACAATACACTAATAAAGATAGGTAAACTTATTAAAGGAACAATATGTATAAATATAATTAAATATTCAGCTAAATTAATTGAAGAAAAACTATACATATTTCTATATAAGCCGTGTTGACTAAAACTATAAAGATAATATCTAAATCTAGCACAAAAAAAGGAAATAACAATAAAAAAATATATAGAACTAAATCAAAAATTTATTATTCTAGAAAGAATTATTAATTCTCTAATAAAATTAATTCTTGGTGGACATCTCATATTAAAAGAACAAAATATAAACCAAAACATTGAAGATCTAGGAAGATAATTAATTAATCCTTTATTAATAAAAAATCTTCGTCTTTTAGTACGTAAATAAAAGACATTTGCTATATAAAATATAGCTGATGAACAGAATCCATGACCTAATATTAATAAATATGAACCTAATAATCCTCAAGAACTTATAGTAATTATTCCTATAATTACTATTCCTATATGAGAAATGGAAGAGTAAGCAATTAAACTTTTAATATCAGACTGAATTAAACAAATTAAAGAAATATAAAATGAGCCTAATATAGAAATTCTAAACCAAATATAAGAATAATTTATATATATATATTCAAATATATATATAGTACGAATTAAGCCATAACCTCCAATTTTCAGTATAATTCCAGCCAAAATTATTGAGCCAGCTACTGGAGCCTGAACATGAGCTTTTGGTAACCAAAAATGAACAAAGTATATGGGTATTTTAACTAAAAAAACCAATATAATAACAAAATGTAAAGTAAATGAACAGGAGTTAAATTTTAGTAAATCTAAAAATAATGAACCTAAACATATATATAAATATATAATAACAACAAATAAAGGAAGAGATACTAATATTGTATAAAAAAAAAGATATATTCCTGCTAGTAATCGTTCAGGTTGATAACCTCAACCTAAAATAATAATAAGTAAAGGAATTAAAACAAATTCAAAAGAAATATATATATATAAAAAATTCATTGAACTAAAAATTAAAATTAAAAAAATTAGTAATAATAAATCTAAGAAAATAAATATATTAATTCATATATAATTCATTATAGAAATAATTATGAATGAAGAAATTAAAAAACTTAATAAAATCAAGCCCAAAGAAAAACTGTCAAGCCCTATAAAAAAAGAGATTTTTCTAAAAAAGGAAAAACAACCAGAAACTATTAAAAATAAATAAAGTAATAAATATCAATATTGCACTAAGACAGTTGCTATTTTATAATAACACAAGGGGGTCAAAAATAAAATTCTAATAAAAAATTTTATCATAATCTTATAGAATTTAAATAATCATTACCATAACAACGAATTATACTCACTAAAACTCTTAATCCTAAAACCCCTTCACATACAAAAAAAACTATTAAAATAATTATAACATAAAGCCCTGAACCATATATCAATAAATAATATATAAATATTAATAATAAAGATACAATAATAAATTCTAAACTTACCAAACATAAAAAAATATGATTACGAATTACTAATAAAGAAACCAAAGAACATATATATATATATATAAATGAATATAAGATAAGTTTTAATAATTTAATAAAAATATTAGTCTTGTAAACTAAAATTAGGAATTTTACCTTTAAAACTTCAACAAAGTAGAAACTCCTACATATTTAATACCCAAGACTAATATTTTTATTAAATTATTTGTTGAAATAAAAATCATTTTATTAAAAATTTTAATAATAATTTCGACTACTATTATTTTTCTAAAAACTCCTATATCTATAGGAACACTTCTTTTAATTCAAACAACTCTATCAGCGATACTATTATCAAAAATTATATTGACGTCATGAGTATCAATAATTATATTCCTTATATTTATTGGAGGTTTACTAATTCTATTTATATATATAAGAAGAATTGCCTCAAATGAAAAATTTAAATTAAATTTCAAATTGCTTACAATCATATTATTATTTTTTATAATTCCTATAGAAGAAATACTTATTGAATCTCAAATAAATGACTTAATAGAAAATTTCACAAAAACAGAATATTTGTCATTAAACAAGATTTATAATAAAAAAACATTAATAATCACTGTATTAATATTTATATATATATTTTTAACAATAATTTCAGTTACATCAATTATTAATATTTTTAAAGGACCTCTTCGAGCAAAAAAAACCTAATGAATAAACCTTTACGAAAAAAAGATAAAATATTATCAATTATTAATAATTCTCTAGTGGATTTACCAGCACCTATTAACCTCTCAGCCTGATGAAATTTTGGATCAATTTTAGGATTATGTTTAATAATCCAATTAATTTCAGGAATTCTTTTGTCTATACATTATTCAGCTAATGTCGAATTAGCATTTAATTCGGTCAGTCACATTATACGTGACGTTAATTACGGATGATTAATCCGTAATATTCACTCAAATGGAGCATCTTTATTCTTTGTTTGCATTTATTTACACGTAGGACGAGGAATATACTATGGATCTTACCATCTTAATAAAACATGAAATATAGGAATTATTATTCTTCTTTCAACTATGGCTACAGCTTTTCTAGGATACGTTTTACCTTGAGGGCAAATATCATTTTGAGGAGCCACAGTAATTACCAATCTACTATCAGCTTTACCTTATATTGGAACAATATTAGTAAACTGAATTTGAGGAGGATTTAGTGTAGACAATGCTACACTTTCACGATTTTTTAGATTACACTTTATTTTACCATTTGTTATTTTAATAATATCAATAATTCATTTATTTTTCCTACACATAACAGGATCTAGTAATCCTATAGGAATTAATTCAAATTTAGATAAAATTCCATTCCACCCATTTTTTTCAATTAAAGATATTATAGGATTTTGTATTACACTTACGATCTTAATAACAATTACTATGTATAACCCATATATGTTATCAGATCCAGATAATTTTACACCAGCAAATCCAATAGTCACCCCGGTCCATATTCAACCAGAATGATACTTTTTATTTGCCTATGCAATTTTACGATCAATTCCTAATAAATTAGGAGGTGTTATAGCTTTATTTATATCTATTCTAATCTTAGTAGTTTTACCATTTACCATAAAAAGAAAATTTAAAGGAATTCAATTTTACCCAATTAATCAAATTAACTTCTGATTATTTATTTCTACAGTAATTTTATTAACATGAATCGGAGCTAAACCAGTGGAATACCCATTTACATCTACAGGACTTATTTTGACTATTATATATTTCTTTTACTTTATTTCTGATCCTATTATCTCTAAATTTTGAGAAAAATTAATTAACTAATTATAGTATTTAGTTAATTAGCTTATGTAAAGCATTTACTTTGAAAGTAAGAGAAAGAGATATTAAAATTTATTAGCTTTACAAAAAAAAATGATAAAAACATAAAACCTTAATAAATAAAAAGAAAAAAATATAATTTAAAGCTAAAGGCAAATAACACTTTCAAGCTAATGATATTAATTTATCATAACGAAATCGAGGTAAAGTAGCACGAGTTCACACAAAAAGAAAACAAATAAAAATTAATTTTATATAAAAAAATGGACTAATAAAATCTGAACCTAAAAAAATTACACATGTAATTATTCTAACAAAAATAATTCTAGAATATTCAGAAATAAAAAGTAAAGCAAAACCCCCTCCACCATACTCAATATTAAATCCTGAAACCAATTCTCTTTCACCTTCAGAAAAATCAAATGGAGTACGATTTCTTTCAGCTATACAACAAGAAACTCAACATAAAAATAAAGGTAAAGAAAAAAATAAAAACCAAAGTGAGGACTGTAAATAAAAAAAGTCTATAAAATTATAACTATCCAACAAAAGAAAAAAACATAATAAAATTAAAGATAAACTTACTTCATAAGAAATAGCTTGGGAAATTCTACGAATACAACCTAATATAGAGTAAACTCTATTAGATGATCAACCACAAACTATAAGACTATAAACCCCTAAACTAGAACAACAAAGGAAAAAAAGTAATCCTAAATTTATTTCTAAGCAATTAACATAAAAAGGAAAAAGTACTCAAAAAAAAAGAGACTGAATAAATCTCAATATTGGACAAACTATATAAATAAAATAATTAGAATTCATTGGAAAAAACTGTTCCTTTATAAAAAGTTTTATACCATCTCTAAAAGGTTGTAAAAGACCCACATAACCAACTATCTTAGGACCCTTACGGAATTGCATATAACCTAGAACTTTACGTTCCATTAAAGTAAAAAATCCAACACAAACAAGAATAAACAATAATAAAAAGAAAAATCTTAAAAAATATATAATTAATGAATGTACTTAAAATACTTGATTAAATTCTAAATTTAATGCACTAATCTGCCAAATCATTTATTAAATGTAAAATACAAATAAGTATCAGTTATTGGTCCTTTCGTACTAAATAACTTACCTAACATTCTAAGATAGAAACCAACCTGGCTCACGCCGGTTTGAACTCAAATCATGTAAGAATTTAAAAGTCGAACAGACTTAAAACTAAGAGTTCTGCTTCTTAGATTTTTCTTAATTCAACATCGAGGTCGCAAAATTAGTATAGATATGAACTCCCCACTAAAATTACGCTGTTATCCCTAAGGTAACTTGTTCTTATAATCTTGTAAAGGATCAAAAATAACATATATTTATGAAAAATCAAAGTAAAGTTAAAATTTACTAACCACCCCAGCAAAATATTTAAACAAAAAATTTAATATAAAAATTTAAAAGAAATTTTTTATATAAATATAAAGTTCTATAGGGTCTTATCGTCCCAAGAAATCTATTAGGCATTTTAACCTAAAATTAAAATTTTAATATTTAAATAAATAAAACATATATCTCATAAATCCATTCATACAAGTTCCTAATTAAGAAACTAATTACTATGCTACCTTTGTACAGTCAAAATACTGCAGCCATTTAGAAAATCCATAGGGCAGGATATACCTTTAATAAAAACTAAAGGAAATGTTTTTGTTAAACAGTTGGAAATAAGAATTGTCGAGTTCATAATATTTAATCTATTAATTATACTAATTGAATCATTATTGATAAAAAATCTCAATTAATTAAAAAAACTGAGTAAAAAACTAAATATTAAAAAATAAAATTTAAAGAAGAAATTTTATTAAAAACTAAATTCTTAATTTCAAAGGTAGTATACTTCATCATGCATGAATTTTAGTAAATTTATTAAGATTATCCCTAATAAATTTACACCATAAATATTCAAATTTTACATTTTTAATGGTGCTTAATTAAATTAATTTCCTCAGTAACCAGATATATAAAAATCGATTAACATTTAATTACTAATATCTTATTAGTAAAATTTATTCTACAATTAAAATTTATTAAGATATTTGATCTTCTTTATTCGGGAGAAAAAGTTACCTAAATTATTTAATTCACCCTGATACAAAAGGTACTAATAAAATTCTTTAAAAAAATAGTTTAAAATTCCTATACAGTAAACATAAGAAAAATTATTTCTACAATATACTAAAAAAATTTCAACTAATTTTTTTTTAATAAAAAAATGACATACAAACCAATTCAAACTAAATCATTAATAATTTTCCTATTAGTGTAAATAATAAGCTTTCCCCATAAGCTACAGTTTGTTTTGTCTTTCTAACTCCACCTTCCGGTAGAGTTACTTTGTTACGACTTATCCTAATTAACATTAGGAGTGACGGGCGATATGTACATAAGACAGAACATAATTCAAATTAATAAATAAATTAATTTTACTATTAAATCCTTATTCAAATAAACAAATCTGAAAATAATCTTATTTATATAAAATTAATGTAACCCATAAAAACTTTCTTAAAACTGCACCTTGACCTAATATAAATCTAACAAGAAAAAGAAAATATTCTTAAGAAACATTCCCAATTATAGCGGTATACAAATTATAAAGAAAGTAGAATCTATCGTGGTTTATCAATTAAATTACAGGTTCCTCTAAAAAGAATGTCTTACCGCCAAATTCTTTGAGCTTTAAAGAACTTAACTAATACTATTCAGGATAAAAATTTAAGTTATGTATAATAGGGTATCTAATCCTAGTTTAAACACCATAATTTCTTATAAATTTTAATAGAAATTTAATATTAATATAAATTCCACCTAAATAATTTAACTTAAGATTTCTAATAATAAAAAAAAAATAAAATCCTATAAAATTAATTCTATTAAAATTGTATAACCGCGAATGCTGGCACAATTTTAATCTAATATAAATTCAATATCTAATTTTAAAATCATTTAAATAATTAATTTTTATTACTGGAATTAATAATTATTAATAAACTTCCATATAATTTAATGAATAAATTAATTTTAATACTAGAATCAAATATTATTTTTCAATCAATATTATTTTAAAAATATTCTATGGCTTAATTAAAACTTCCTCCCAGAAAAATGACAAAACCAAAGGTGAATCCTTAACATACAAAAACCAAAATGAAATTTTCACTAAAAACTTAAAATTAATTTTGATTATGTAATTTATCATTTTACATAGAAATTTTTGGGGAAATTTCTATTAAACTAATTATAAATTAGCAAAAATGAATATTAAGTAATTCAATAATCAATTGCCATACAATTGGTTTCAAAGTAAAATTAGTTTAACAAAAAAAAAAATAATAATAAAATACTAAATTACTATGAAAAACTATCAAAAAATTTAAACCAAATATTGGGGTATAAAGTTTGTATTCACTTATTGGGGTAAGTGAAATTTTTTGATGTAATTTATATATTTTTCCTAATGATAACTTTAAAATCGGTTGTGTTAGTCAAACTTCCACTAAATATTGGGGTATTTAGTGAATACTATTTATTGGGGTAAATAATATATTTGACATAAATTCGTATAGTATTTTGAATTAAATAAATTTTAGAATAAAAATTACTATAAAATTTGAAGAGTTAAACTAATAACTAGTTGTTAAATTTATTTGTACGGCCTAACTATTTATTAATATATTTATATAATGTTATTTAAATAATTGACCTAATTTAATAGAATTCCTTCTTTCTTTTTTTAAAACTTTAAGAAAGAAGGAATTCCTTTCATTATTTATTTAAATAATACTAATATTTTAATTTTATTATATTATTTAATAATCTAAATATTAATTATTTAATTACAAAGAAATATTTAATACAATAAAATTAATTTAGTGAAATAATTTATTTATAAACAAATATTTAACTTAGTAAGTTGAATTTTTATTATAAATAACAAAATAGTATTAAATTATTTCGAACAATATTTGTAGTTTGTATTAAATTTGTATTTATTATATAAAAATTTATTGTTCAAGTATATTAAATATTTAATAATTATTAAATTATTTAATGAATATTATAATTTATATTAAATATTTCTATATTATATATATATTTAATATATTTATCAAGTATATTAAATATTTTAATATTATATATATATTTAATATATATTACATCTAACGTTATTATACTTTATTTTTTTTAGATTGTATATTTTAATATTTATATATATAATTATAATATATTTATTTTAATGTAGTATAATAACGTTATAATAAATTATTTAATAATTATTAAATATTTAATATACTTGAACATATATTTTTTATTTTAAATCCTTATTTTGTTAGAAAATTTCAACTAACGGTTTTTTGTAATTTTGTTAGAAAAATTCAACTAATTTAGTAAATTTATAGTTAAGCCTTATAATTTAGAAAAATAAAAAATTACATAAATGTAAAACCAATTTCAATGAAATTTTTATTTTAAATCATTAATTAAACAAAAATTCCTAACAAAATAGCAAAAACTCATTTTTAGTGAAAAACTTAACCAATAATGGTCTTTAAATGAAATTTTCCTATATAATGTGTAAAATTTCATTTTTAGTGAAAAACTTAACTAACAATGACCTTTAAATGAAATTTTCCTATATAATGTGTGAAAAATTCATTTTTAGTGAAAAACTTAACTAATAATGATCTTTAAATGAAATTTTCCTATATAAAGTGTGAAAAATTCATTTTTAGTGAAAAACTTAACTAATAATGGTCTTTAAATGAAATTTTACTATATAATGTGTAAAATTCATTTTAATAAATTAAAAATTATTCAAATATTTACCTTAAATGTAACTCTCTAACAAAATATTGAATTTATTTGACACAT